TGCAAGAACTCCCAATCATTCTCTTGAAGCTCATCCTCTTCATCATATCCATCATCCCCTTCACCATAAAATGCATACTCAAAATATTCATCATTCACTTCATCAGAAATGATCGGCTTGCCCCGAAATGACCTGGCCCAATAGGGAAATTCCAATTCATTGGGCCTTTCGATCCAATCAAATAGAAAGCCCCAAGATTGCCATATTCTAGGAGCCCAAACTATGTGATCGACTGCATCCTCCGCTAACTGTTGCGGGTCGGTGCCTTCTGCCCATTCTTTAAACTCCGATTCATAGAGAAATCTACGATCAAAGATAGAACGAGATCCATTTTCCATCATCTCTAAGGGATTCCTTGGTTCGGGCCGAAGAAGCGAGGATCCCACCAAAGCGCCTTCTACTACTTCTAATAGGCCATCAACTAGATCAGAATCCGTCTCAACGAGTCTATAAGAAGTGATCCAATTTTTTTCATCGGGTCCGGGTAGAGACCAAAGATCTTGAGCGATCGATCCGGCAGAACAACTCAAAAGATAAAGAAGTATCGTTAATTTCTTCATGCTCGTTCCAAGTTCGAAGAACCATTTGTACAAATAAGGATCCCCTTCGTAACATGATTGCTTCTTCATATAGATAGATATAGGATCTATAAGGCAGCAATTATTTATAAGTACATTTTGTGCAACAGCCCTTCCTATCTGATAGAAAAGGATGCCATGATCCGGAACCGGTCTTAGATGGGCTCGCAACTCCCAAGTTTGTCTATGAAGAGCGAATCTAATTGTATTAGTGTCTATAATGGATTTCTTCTGTGTAATACTAATCGATAGGGCCTCATTGGTAATTGCTACAAGATCTCGTGCATTGTAACCCATGGCTATGGACCCGAATCCATTAGTATGGAACATTTTCTTTTCCAAGTGAAATCCCCTAGTATATGAAAGGGTGAAAACGTGCTTTCGTTGTTGTGGAATAAGAAGCCTTCGTATCTTAATGCATGTATTTAATTTATTCGGAGCTATTAGAGCGGGATCCACTTTTTGGGGAATATGAGTCGAAGCAATAACAAGAATATCTCTAGTGGACCGTCTTTCACAATCCCCGGAGAGATAGTTCAATAATAAACCGAGGGACTCCGACTCATCCACATACAGATCATGAATGTTTGGAATCCATACTATGCAAGGAGACATTGTTCTTGCCAATTCGAATTGCAAGTTGATAGAAGCTAGGTCTATTTCCAACTCGATGATATACCTAAGCATCTCATCATCCACCGTATACTCCTCCCTCAGCTCCGGGTCCGAGTTCAAGTTCGAATAAATAGAGTCGCGATCATCAATATCGTCCACATCTTTAAGCGCACCCATATAGTCCTTAGAAGGATCGCTATCATCATCAATACCATCAATATCCACATCATCAAGCGCTTCCATATAGTCCTCAGGATCGAGATCATCAATAACTATTTTCAAATCCAGCTTGTTCAGAAATACCGTAATGAAAGGAAGATAGGAGTTTGTCGCTAGGGATTTGACCAAATAGGATCGTCCAGTTCCTATAGGACCTATCACTAAAATACCCCTAGAGGGGGATAGGGCTAGGCGGAACGAAAAGGTTTTTTGTTTTCCATGAGATGGGAAATGAAAACTATTAGCCCCACACGAGGTTTGTGAATAAGTGATTGTCTGATAATGAGCAAGGAATATCCGTCTTTCTGCTAAACAGGATGTATTGAACTCATAATTCATTAGATCCTTTTGATGAATGTCAACTACGTATCGTAAGTAAATTGCTCCCGCTTGTTCAAACATTTGATAACCATAGTCACTCTTTACTAAATGATCAATATGAGTCAGACTCCATAGAATTTTATCAATCCCTTTTTCTGGCCTTAAGGTGGAGAAATGAAACGAGTAAACTCTCTCTTTATCCAAAAACCAATCACAGGTCTCGATCCAGGATTCTATTTCATCATGAGTCTGAAACCTTTGTCCTTTTCTTATCCATGAATAGATCTCTTTACTTGTATGACTTAGATGTCTCGTATTTCTCGAAAAAGTGATTCGATTGATGGGATTTGGTATGATACTTATGAGATCGATGAGATTGAAAAATATCTTCTGTATAAATTTGACCCCATAAGCGGGACCACCACCAAATAGCGCAAAACCCAGTATTTCTGCTAGAAAATCTTCTAATTGTTCCCGAGCAACTAGAAAGAGATTCTTTAACCAGAAAGAATTCGGTTCAGGTTTAGGATACCCATCCACAAGTTTGTACACCCCAATCATGTATGATGGAATCGTCAAAGATTTTATCCTCTCGAACTCTGTCTGTAACTCACTAGAGTCTAGGGAAACTGAGAAAAGAAGTACCTGAACGAGACATCCAGCAAGAAGAAGAAGTAAAAGGCTTGAATAGAGGAACTCCCGAACATTTGGCGAGCTCAGATGTGTCGATATCAACGGTGACTCATTATTTCGATGAATCATTTCTTCGACCCGAAGAAGCCTACGGAAACACTTCCACGAAATATCACTTGAAATCTCACTTATCGGTGCCCACAATCCCCACAATTTTAGCTTAAGAGCTCGCCATTTTAGCTTAAGAATTCGCCATCCTGATCTGTGCATAATATAATGAAAATTGGATACAAATTTGTGACTGCTACTTAGCATCGGCAATAGGTCTGAAAAAGCATCTAAAAATATCAAATTTAGATATTTGTACCCTGTCGAAGTAAAGAACCATGGCATATATGTTTGGAATAGATTCCATTTTGAGAGAGTTGAAAAAGCACTATCTCGTTGAAAGGTTTGCCCTTTCTCAACGCCTTTCTTTAGCCAATTTCGCCAAAGACGCAATTTTTTACTCGTTTCGGATGGTAAATATTTCTCAGAACGTGGAGTGTGAATCAAACCCATGTTTGAATTGAAATTCAGATACTGATGCAAGTTCTTCCTTTCTGAATCAGATAGATTCATATCTGAAAGAGGTTGACAATAAGTTCTTTCCAAATTGACTATTTCTTCCTCTGTTAGAGGTGTTCCAGAAATGTCTGCGATCGAGTAAATAGTTCTACGAACGAATAGATCGGATCGAATTGGAAAATGGAAAGATTTGTACAAGTTATACCTTTCGTTACCCCTTTGTGGAAAATCGTTAGGTATGAATATGTTAGATACCTGTGACTCGATTGGTGAAATAGTATCTCTCTCCAAAAAAGCATGTTTTTTTTTACCGACGCACAAAGAAAATTTTTTGTTGCGAATGAACAAGATATTGAGGAATTGTCTATACGTAAAATCATAATTCTTGATACGGGCCTTTTCCATATAAAAAGAGAATCTTTTGTTACAGTTACAATAGAAGAAGAAGTGATGTGGATTATTCAAGAATCGAAGTCGATTTGCTTTATAAAAAGAAGATATCAATGAACTTCTATGAAATGCTTTTACGGGATTCAGCCAATTGTCTTGATCGCAGGATATCATTGAGAAATAGGAATCCGTGTTATCAAAGGATTTCCTGCGATTCTTTCGAGTATGGGAGTCAATCATCCACTTCCACTTTGGTATCTTATTGAACAAAAAGTGTGATATTGTTCCTCCATTGATCAATAATTTCGATTTTTGGGAAGTATCATGATCATCCGCTTTCCATTTTTTCAAATGAACGATTGGAAGACCTAGTGATTTTAACAACGGATTGCAGAGTTGATCATTCGGACCTTTCAATTCATAAATGTGGAGCTCAGACCTATGAATGGGCATATTCCCTAAACTCACAAAGAAAAAAGGAAGTGAGTTAGACAAAAAGAGAATCAGCTTTGACAATGACTTAGAAAATTTTTTTTTGTTGATAACCTTAGACCAATCAATCCAATATTGATTAATACGTAATCGATCGAAGACTACTTGAACTGGAAAACGGCTTTTCTGCTCAGAAACGAAATGTTCATGGAAATTTTTGCTCTCGTTGAACCCTTTGTATCTATATGCATCAGGATCCCGATTCATGGATCTCTCGCTTCGAGAAATCAAAATAAGAGAATCGAACCGTTTCTTCTGATTCTTTTTCAAATTCGATAAATGTTGGTTGATCGTATATTTCATTATAGTTCTATGATTCAGAGTATCGTTTCCTATTTGATCCCTTTGAATTCCATATTCGAAGTTGCGATCGGATCTATTTATTAAAAAGAATCGATTCAATACATTTCTTATGTACCCATAAGTGCTATATTGGATTTGAATCAGATTTCGGATCAATCTATATTGATTGACTGCCTCCATTATGTTGTTGCTAGCAAATACCACTATTTTTTCTTTTGTATCTTTCAAATAATTCCCGCAGGAGATCCGAAGCCATTTTTTTCTGATCCTTCGATAAAAAGATTCATTCTCTTCATAAAAAATAGGAGGTAAAACCAATAAAGATTTCTTTTTCGATTCATCCCTGGAGTTGAATACCTCATTCAAGAATTGTTTTTGATCCAATCCGTAGGAATCAATAGAAAAGGCAAATCCCTTATGATACACCAGATCCGGCTCGGTTATTGATAGAGTGAATAGATCTGCCATTTCTTGAAATCTCTCTTCGGATTCAAAATCGTGGTGTAACGTGTATCCCCCCCTGTTCCGGTCATGGAATAGATGAAATAAATCAAAAAATGGATTTTTGTTCAAGAACGAAATCTTATTGGAACTGTCCATATTCGGTTCATCCTTCGGAACCATATCACATCCCCGATCTGATGAAATAGGATGAATTGAGACGGTCTTTTGTAAATACGTAATTATCTTGAATATATTAACCATTTCTTTATTTTCCGATCGCTTGCAGGGGACAAAAGAAACATCTTGTTCTTTCTTCAACAATTTCTGATCTCTAGTGGACCTCTCAGTAGGATTTGAACCCAGATGAAGTTCTGACCATCTGTCAGAGAAAAAAGAACGAATGGATCTTGTAGGATTCCCAAGAAGTTCTTCGATTTC